TTTATTATAAAATAAAATTAATAAATTTTATGTCTTTCTTGTATTTTCAAAATACATGCTTTAAATAAGCTAATTAATTTTAATAAAATTAATTTTTTTGGTCCTTTCGTACTGAAAAAAAAAATGTTTTAAGGATAGAAACCAACCTGGCTTCCGCCGGTCTTAACTCAAATCATGTAAGGTTTTAAAGGTCGAACAGACCTAAATATTTAATCTTTTTCTATTAAATTTTTTCTTAATTCAACATCGAGGTAGTAATTTTTTTTTTCGATTTGGTCTCTCAAAAAATTTTACTCTGTTATCCCTAAGGTAACTTTTTCTTTTTTCTTTTATAAGGATCTTTAATTCTTTAAATTGTTTTTTAAAAAAAAAAATTCTTTTTTTTAGCTTCCCCAGCTAAATTTATAAAATTTTTAGTACTTCTTATATATATTAAGTTCTATAGGGTCTTGTCGTCCTTTAAATAAATTTAAGCCTTTTAACTTAAAAGTTAAATTTAATTTTTATATTAAGAAAGATTTTCTTTCGTTTTACCTTTCATTCTAGCCTCTAATTAAGAGACAAATTATTATGCTACCTTAGCAAAAATGGCTGTTTAAAAAGTTTCACTGAGCAGGTTTTATCTCATATAAATTCAAGAGACAATGTTTTTGTTAAACATTCGAAGAATTTTATTTGCCGAGTTCCTAAATATTTTTTTAAAAATTTACTAATTATATAATTTTTTTTTTTTATTTTTGTTTTTTATATTTTTATATAGAATTAAATTATATAAAATTTTTTTTAAAAATTTTAAATTGTTAAATTTTTTGGAAAATTTAATTCCTTTTCTTTTAAAAAAATTATACTTTAGAATAGTTTTTAAAGCTAATCCCTTAAAAATTTTTTGAATTTATTTTTTATAAATTTTTGAAATTTAATTTCTTTCTAAAAAAACTAGATATCAAAAAAGATGATAATTTTTAATTTCTAAATATCTTTTTTTATAATTGTGAAACATTAAACAAAATGATTTTTAGATCCTTTTTTTTCGAGATTAAAAAATATTTTTATATTTCTATATATCATGATACACAAGGAACAAATTTTTGTTTTTTCTTTTTTTTTTTTTTTTTTACTTTTCAGTACTTTTTATAAGGTTTTTTATAAAATTAATATAACTTAAATTATTGTTTTATAGATTATGTTTATTTAATAAACTTTGTATTATTGTAAGTAATAACTAATTAATCTATTAAAGGAATTTAATCAAATTTAAATTGTTCGTATATTTCCTTTTCTTCTTTCTGTTATGAACACTACTATAATTATGATAATAAGTAAAAATGTTAAAAGAAATAAGCTTAGTTTTTCTGAATTTCTAAATGTTGATTGAATTATATTTTGAAACTTTATCTTTAGAAAATCTGTAGTTGTTTCTTCTTTTTTTAAAAAAAATATGTAGTTTATACAAATAAAAATTATTATTAAGATTTTTTTTCTTATATTTTTTAATATTGGTTCTTTAGAAAATGTAATTCTAATAATGTAGGAAAATAATATTAGAATTCCTCCTAAGAAGATGATGAAAATAAAAAATCTAAATCAAGAAAATCTAAATTTTTCTGTTAAAATTGTTGATAAACAAATACATTGAAAGATGACTATGATTCCTAATGTTATTGGATGATTTGAAATTATTATTATTAAAAAAGATAAGCAGAATATTGTCAAAATGACTGAATTTAAGATTTTTAATATAACTTTTTATAAGATTATTTCTTAAATTTCGGATGTTATCTTTTTAAAATTTGCAGTTTTATGTTTTTTTTAAACTACGAAATTAAATAACCTTAATATAAATTTTAATACTTATGATTAGAATTTTTTTTTTCTTGTTTTTTTTTTTATTCTTTTTATATTTTTTTTCTTTTTTTTATTTTTTGAATTGTTTATTAATTTTGGAGTCTATTTCTTTAATTATATTTTTTGTTTTACTTAATTTAATGTTTTTTTTTTCTTCTTTAAAGATTCTTTTGTTTTATTTTGTTTTTATTGTTTCGGAAAGATCTATTGGTTTATCAATCCTTGTTAAGTCTGTAAAGTTTTTTGGTAAAAATAATTTTCGAAGTATAAATCTTTCTATATTTTAATGTATTTATTTTATTTCTTTGTTCAATTTATTGGAGTTTTATTTGGAATAAGATGGATAAATTTTTTATTAGTTATATTGATTTTTTATCCTTTTTTTTATTATTTATATATTAGTACTTCTTTTATATCTAAAAACCTGTATTTTTGTTTAGATAATTTTTCTTTTCTAATAATTATTCTTTCTTTTTGAATTGTTTTTTTAAGAGTTTTTTCTAGTTTATATATTTTGGATTTTTTTTTTTATTTTAATTTTTTGAAAAGATTTTTTGTTCTTTTTTTGTTCCTCTTTTGTTTCTTTATATGTAATAATGTTTTTTTTTTTTTTTTTTTTTTTGAGTCTAGTTTGTTTCCCACTTTATATATTATTATTGGTTGAGGAAGAAATGTTGAACGTCTTCAATCTGGTATATATCTATTTTTTTATACTCTTTTTGGTTCTATACCAATGTTGGTATCCATATTTTATTTATTTTTTATGAATTATAGTTTTAATTTTTTTTTTCTTGATTCTTTATATATATCTAATTTTTTTTATTTTTTTTTTGTTATCTCTTTCTTAATTAAAATGCCTATATTTTTGGTTCATTCTTGACTTCCTAAAGCTCATGTTGAGGCTCCTGTATCTGGTTCCATAATTTTAGCTGGTGTTTTATTAAAAATGGGAGGATATGGATTATATCGTTTCTTTTTTATTTATAAATTTTTTTTAACTTTAAATTTATTTTGAATTTATATTAGAATTTGGGGGGGATTTTTAAGAAGTTTAATTTGTATTCGTCAGATTGATTTAAAATCTCTTATTGCTTTTTCTTCTGTTTCTCATATAAGAATTGTTATTATTGGTATTTTACAATTTTCTAATTCAACTATTATTGGTTCTTTAACCATAATAGTTTCTCATGGATTGTGTTCATCTGGATTATTTTTTTTGGCTAATATAATTTATGAACGTTCTGGAAGACGAAATATTTTTCTTAATAAGGGTTTAATTTCTATGTTTCCTTCTTTATCAATATGATGATTTATTTTTTGTAGATTTAATATAGCTTGTCCTCCTTCTTTAAACTTAATTAGAGAAATTTTCTTAGTTAATGGTTTAGTTTCTTGAAGTTTTTATTTAGTTTTTTTTTTAATGTTATTATCTTTTTTTGGTGGAGTTTATAATCTTTTTTTATATACTATTTGTAATCATGGAATAATTTATTCTAGAATATTTAATTATTATAATTCTTGTAGAATTCGTGAATACTTAATTTTATATTTACATTTTTTTCCTGTTTTATTTTTTTTTTTGAAGATAGAATTTTTTTATTATTTTGTTAGTTTAAAAAAAACATTGATTTGTGGTATCAAAAATATATTATATATACAAAATAGTTTTTTTAATTATATTCCCTTTTTTTATTGTCTTTAGTTTTATTTTTTTCTTTTTTTCTTTTCTTTTTTTAAATTTAAATTTTAGTATATTTATTCATTGAAATTTTTTTTTTTCTTCTTATTATATTAGTTTTCCTTTATATTTTGATTATTTATCTTGTATTTTTATAGGAATAGTTTTATTAATCAGGGGTTCTATTATTTTTTATTCTGAATATTATATAATTAATGAAAATTTTAAATCTCGTTTTTTTTTTCTTATATTTCTTTTTGTTATATCTATAATTTTCTTGATTTTGAGTCCTAATTTTTTTTGTATGTTGTTAGGATGAGATGGTTTAGGTCTAATTTCTTTTTGTCTCGTTATATATTATCAAAATTACAAATCTTTAGTTTCGGCTATAATTACTGCTTTAACCAATCGTGTTGGAGATATTTTTATTATTGGTACTATTAGAATGTTTTTTTCTATAGGAAGCTGAAGTTATATGAATTTTTATTATTGTTATAATATTTATTGAGTTTCTTTATTTTTTTTTTTAGCTTCTTTAACTAAAAGAGCTCAAATTCCTTTTTCTTCATGATTACCAGCTGCTATAGCAGCTCCAACACCTGTTTCTTCACTTGTTCATTCTTCTACTTTAGTTACTGCTGGAATTTATATTTTGATTCGTTTTTATTTTTTTTTATCTTTTGATTTAAAAAATGTTTTAATATTTATTTCTTTATTAACTATGATTATGTCTGGAATTTCTGGTGTTATAGAGTATGATTTAAAAAAAATTATTGCTCTTTCTACTTTAAGACAATTAGGATTTATAATATTTACTATTTCTCTAGGTTATTGTGATTTAGCTTTTTTTCATTTAATCTGTCATGCTAGATTTAAATCTTTGTTATTTATATGTGCTGGCTTATTTATTCATAATTTTTCAGATAATCAAGATATTCGTAGATTTGGTTTTTTAGATAAAAATTATTTTTTTTCTCTTTGTATATTTAATGTGGCTAATTTATCGCTTTGTGGATTTCCTTTTCTTTCTGGCTTTTTTTCTAAAGATTTAATTCTTGAATTATGTTTAAAAAGAGATTTGGGTTTAATTTATATATTTTTTCTAATTTTTGGAACTTTTCTTACAGTATTTTATAGGATTCGTTTGTTTATTTTTTTATGTTTAAAAAATTTCTTTTCTTTTTCTTTTTTAATAATAAACATAAAATTTATAAAAATTCATTTTTCTATATTTTTACTTTTTTTCTTTTCAATTATATTAGGATATTTTGGTTCTAATTTATTTTTATTTCCATATAATTATATTATTTTACCGTTTTATATTAAAGTTTTAATTTTAATAGTTTGTTTATTTTCTTTTTTTTTATGTTTTTTTTTTTCTAAAAATTATTTTAGTTTAAATGGAAAGTGAGTTTTTTTTTTTAGTCAAATATGATTTATAAATTTTCTTAAAACTGATTTTTTAAAAAGGTTTTTATTTAAAAATTGTAAAAATTTTATTAAGGTTTCTTACAAGTTTATTGAAGATTTTTTTGGGTTAAAATCTGTGAATATTTTAATAAGTCTTTCTTTTTATTTAAGTAGATTTTTTAAAAAAGATTTTTTTCATTTATTTGTTATTTTATTATTTTTTTTGTTAATATATCTATTTATTAGGGTTTAATTTTTTAATATAAAGAAAAAAAAATGAATTATTTTGGGTTCTTCAAAAGTAAAAAAAAAATAAAAATAAAATAAAAACTTCTGTGCTTCGATTTTGCTTGTTTTTTTTTCCAATTTTCTTCAATTTTAAAATATAAAATATTTATGAATTTTTAAATTAATTTTATATTGAAAATATAATGTTTTATTTAAACTACATAAATAGTTAGAATATTATTCAATTTTACTATTAACAGTAGTAAACCTCTTTTTTGGTTTTAACTAATAAAGATGATAGTCTTTAGACTTTTTTAAAGTTAGAAGCTTTATTAATTTTCATCTAAATTTACCTAAAATAAATTCTTATAAATTTAGTTTACAAAACTAATGTTTTTTTTAAACTATTTAAGCTTAATTCTTAAGAATTTTCTTATCTTTAAGTTCTAAACTTATTGCATTTTTCTGCCAAAGAATTACTGATAATCAGAATCATCTGAATAAAGAGTTAACAATATACAAAAAACATAAGCTTGAATAAATGCTACACCTACTTCTAAAAGTGAAAGGATTATTTGGATAAATACTAGGATTAAACAAGTTGAATAGTATGATGTTTGTATTGTATTTCCTATTAAAGTTAAAAGAAGGTGACCTGAAACTATATTAGCTATTAATCGAATTCTTAGTGTTAATGGCCGGATAATAGTTCTAATTAATTCAATTAAAACTATAAAATTAATTAGAACTATTGGAGTTCCATTAGGAACTAAATGAGCAAATATTTTGTTTGTATATTTTATTCATCCAAATATAAAAAATCCAGTTCATAGAGGAACAGAAATTATTAAATTTGCTGTTAAATGACTTGTTCCTGTAAAAATATTTGGTAATAAACCTGTAATATTACAGATTATAATTATAAGAAAAATTGTGATAAAAATTTTTCTTCTTCTATCTTTTTTAGTTTTTAAGGCAATTTTAAATTGTTCTTCAATAGAATTAATTATAAAATGTTTTAAATGGGTTATTCGGGATGGTTTTGATCAAAAAGTGTATATTAGGATTATTAATGGAATTAAAAAAGAAAATCAGTTTAATTCTTCTAAAATTCTTGTTTTTGGATCAAATGAAGCAATTAAACTTATTATTATTGATTTTTTTAATTTTTTTAATTTTTATATAATTAATTTTTATATTTTTTGGTTTAATTTTTGTAAATGTATATAATATAAAATTAATTGATATAATTGATATAATTAAAATAGTTAGTAGATTAAAAATGTTTATTGGGAGAATTTGAATATAAATTCTAAAGGCATCTTCCGATACATTTACTATGTTTCGACTTATCTTAATTTTGATTAAGAGTGACGGGCAATTTGTACACATAAATATAAATATTCAACTCTTTTTTCTTAAAAAAGTTTACTTTTAAGTTCTCTAATATTGAAAAATTTTAATTTTTTATTACACTTTTTTTAAAATGATTCTCAATTTTTCTTTCTATATTCTGTCTAGACCTGAATTGTTTTTTTTAAAAATTATGAATTTATAATTATTATTATTTTCTTTAAAACGGAGATATAGAAACTAATAAATTTAGAAAGTAAGGTTTATGGGGATTATCATAATTTAAAAAATCAAGAATCCCTAAAATTTATTTATGCTGCCATATTCTTTGAGTTTATAATATTTTTTATTATTACTCTGGAAAAATTTTTTTTCTAATATACAAGGGTATCAAATCCTTTTTTTTAAAAAGTTTTTGTAGATTCTTAAATTATTTGAATATTAAAAAAAGTTTAAATTGAACCTAATTTTTTTTATTTTTTTTTCTTAACTTTTAAATAACTACATTTTCCGAATTATTATTTAAACTTTAAGTATGACCGCGATTGCTGGCACTTAATTTATCAGTTTACTTCTTTTTCTTTTACAACTTTTTTTTGTTAAAAAATGTTTATACTGTAAATGTTTAATTTATTTTTTTTTTCATGTATAAAAAAAGAAAGATAATTTTATCTAGAATTAAAATTTTTGTTTTAAATTATAAATAATATCTTAATATTTTCAATATTATGCTTTTTTTAAGCTAAAAAAACAAAGAAGATAATATAGTTATTATAATTTTTATATGCAAAATAAATATTTTTATTAAATTACTTCTCTTTTTCTAAAAGGATTATTTATCAAGGTTGGAATATGAATCCAATAGTTTTATTAACTTACTTTTAGACATAATTTTATTTAAATAAAATTAGTATTATAATAGTTAAAAACAGATTTATTGTTGAGATTGGTAAAATAAATTTTCATGATAAATTTATTAGCTTATCATATCGATATCGAGGGAGAGTTGCTCGAATTCAAATAAACAAAAATATTAATGTTATGGATATTATTATTGAAAAAATTGATGTATTTCTTTTTAAGAATATTATCCTTGTAAAAAATCTAAAAAATAAAATTATTATATATTCTGCTATAAAAATGATTGCAAATATTCCTCTTCTGTATTCTGTATTAAATCCTGATACTAATTCTCTTTCCCCTTCTGCAAAGTCAAAAGGGGTTCGGTTTAATTCTGCTACTACTGAAATAGTTCATAACATGAAATTAATTAAAAATATTAGGTTTAAAAAAAATTTTTGTATTTTAAATATTTGGAAAAATCTTATTGATGAAATTAAAAATATATTTCTTATAATAATAAAAACTAATGAAACTTCATAAGAAATGGTTTGAGCTAAAGCTCGTATTCTTCCTAATAGAGAATAATTTGAATTTGAGGATCATCCTGCAGATAAAATTGGGTAAACTCCTAGTCCTAAAATGGATAAAAATATTAATATTCCTAGTTTCAAATTGATAAATGGTTTTAAAAAAGGTAAACAAATTCAAATTATTAAAGCTAATCTTAATCTTAAACATGGTGAAATTAAAAATGTATTTAAATTTGATAATTTTGGTCAATTTAATTCTTTGGAATATAATTTAATGGCATCTGATAAAGGTTGTAAAATTCCTAGAAATCCAACTTTATTAGGACCTAAACGAATTTGTATATAACCTAGGATTTTCCGTTCTAAAAGAGTAATAAATGCTACTGCTACTAATGTAAAAATTATAATTGATATGAGAGTTAAAGTTTGTATAAATTTTATTGAAATTTAATTTTTATTATTGTTAATTTTGAAAATTAATAGTTTTATTAACTTAAAATTTCTTTATAAAAAGATTGTTATAGGTGTAATTAAAATGAACATTGGAAATTTTATTTTATTCTTATTTTTTTTGACTTTTCTTATATTTAAATTTATTATAAGATTGGTGAAAGAAATTCGAATGTAAAAGTAAGTTGCTAATGTATTAAAAATTATAATTATTGCTCTTAAAAAAATTATATTTAGTTCAATTATTTTTATAACTATTAGTAATTTTGGTATAAAACCTAAAAATGGAGGAATACCTGCTATGCTTAAAATAACTATTAACATGTTTAAGTTATTAATTTTGTTATATTTATATATGTTTATTGTTTGAAATAAAAAATTAATATTATAAACTTTAAATATTTTTGTGCATATAAGAGTTATTAAAACATAAATAAAAAAGTAAATTTTGAATATTTTTTTAGATATCATAAGGGAAATTAAAATTAAAGAGAGATTATTTATTGATGAAAATCCCATAATTTTTCGTATGGAAAATATAGATATACCATTAATAGATGATAAACATCTATTTAAAATACATAAGATGATGATAATCTTTTTGTTAATAATTAGTATTATTGAAAATAATGGAATAATCTTTTGAATTGTTATTAAAATAAAACATAAATCTCATGTTAATCCTTCTAATATTGAAATTATTCAAAAATGAAATGGAAATAAACTTAGTTTTATAAATATTCCTATTAAAAGAATTATAATCATAAAATCTTTTAAATAAATTGTTAAGTTTATATAAATTATTGAAAAGAGGATGATAGTTGATGAAATTCTTTGAATTAAAAAATAAAGAGTTGTTGATTTTTCTCTATTTATTATATTATTTATTGAAATTAGAGGAATAAAAGAGAATAAATTAATTTCTATACTTATTCAAATTCCTAAAAATGAATTTGTTGATATACAAATAATTATTCTTCTAATTAAAGATAAAATAAAAATTACTTTTTGGGGAATAAAGATGTTTTTTATTTCATAGATATTACTTTCTATGATAGTAAAATAATCTAAAAAAGATGATAAACTGTAAATTTATTTATGAATTTCTATTCTTTTACTAAAAACTAATAAAAAATATAAAAAAATATATTACTGTTAAAAATTGTCCAATAATAACAAAGGGTTCTTCTACAGGACGAGCTCCAATTCATGTTAATAATAAAAAAATTGTTACTAATATTCAGAAAGTTACTTGTTTAAAAAAATTAAATTGATTTCCCTGATTTTTTTTATCTTTTTTTAAAAATGGAATAAAAAATAAGATTAAAATTGATATAAGTAGCGCTATAACTCCTCCTAATTTATTAGGGATGGATCGTAAAATTGCATAAGCAAATAAAAAATATCACTCTGGTTTAATATGAATAGGTGTAACTATTGGATTAGCAATAATGAAATTGTCAGGGTCTCCTAAATAAAACGGAAAAAATGAAGTTATAAAAATTAATGGAATCAAAATTAGAATAAATCCTATTAGGTCTTTTAGTGAAAAAAATGGTGAAAATGGAATTTTAAATCTTTTTCTTGAAATTCCTATAGGATTATTAGATCCTTTTAAATGTAGGAAAAATAAGTGAAAGATTACTAATATTAAAACTAGAAAAGGTAAAATAAAATGAAATACAAAAAATCGATTTAAGGTTCTATTATCAATAGAAAATCCTCCTCAAATTCAATAAACTAATGTTTGTCCTAGATAGGGAATGGCTGATAATAAATTTGTGATTACTGTTGCTCCTCAAAATGATATCTGACCTCAAGGTAAAACATATCCTAAAAATGCTGATGCTATTGTAAGAAAAAAAATTAATACACCAATGTTTCATGTTTGAGTTAGTATAAATGATTCATAATATAAACCTCGTCCAACGTGTAAAAAAATAGAAATAAAAAAAAAAGATGCTCCATTTGCATGTAATATTCGTAAAAATCATCCTATTTTTACATCTCGACAAATATGAATAACTCTTTCAAATGCTATATTTGTGTTTGGGATATAGTGTATAGCTAAAAATAAACCTCTTATAATTTGAATTATTAAACAGACTCCTAAAATAGAACCAAAGTTTCATATTAGTGAAATATTTATAGGGGAAGGAAGCTTAATTAGTGAATTGTTTAAAATTTTGAAAAAAGGATGATAAAAAATTTTGTTAAATTTTATAATTTCAAAGGAGTAGAATTTGTCTACATTATATATTCTATCAAAATATTCCTTTAGTCAGGCATCCTTTGATTTAAAAGATTTTAACTTTTTCTAAAAATTTCAAAAATTTTTGTACTCTTATACTAAAATAAAATTTTGAGCCTTTTTTTCTAATAAATCAGAAAATAATTTAAAAAAAATGATAATTTTGGATATTATAATTGAGTTTCTCTCTTTTCTGATTTTAATAATATTGATTTAATATTTTTTTTGTTAATATATCTATTTATTAGGGTTTAATTTTTTAATATAAAGAAAAAAAAATGAATTATTTTGGGTTCTTCAAAAGTAAAAAAAAAATAAAAATAAAATAAAAACTTCTGTGCTTCGATTTTGCTTGTTTTTTTTTCCAATTTTCTTCAATTTTAAAATATAAAATATTTATGAATTTTTAAATTAATTTTATATTGAAAATATAATGTTTATTTACCAAATCAATAAATACAAATATATAAAAAGAGTCATACTACATCTACAAAATGTCAGTATCAAGCTGCGGCTTCAAATCCGAAGTGATGATAAGAACAAAAATGGTTATTTATTATTCGGAAAAAACATACAATCAAAAAAATTGTTCCAATAATAACGTGAATACCATGAAAACCTGTTGCTATAAAAAATGTTGATCCATAAATTGAATCTGCAATTGAGAATGAGGCTTCTTTATATTCAATGAATTGTAAAATTGTAAAGTAAATTCCTAAAGTAATAGTTAAGAAAAGAAATATTATTGATTTTTTTTTTATTCCAATTATTAAAAAGTGATGAGAGGCTGTTAATGTTATTCCTGATCTTAATAAGATTAATGTATTTATTAAGGGAATAGTTATAGGATTAAATCTTTTAATTCCTTTACATGGCCATATTTGACCAATAAAAATGTCTGGTGATAAAGAAGCATGGAAAAATGATCAAAAAAATGATAAAAAAAAGAAAACTTCCGAAGTAATAAATAATATTATTCCGATTTTTAGTCCTTTTAAAACTTCTTTAGTATGACGATTTTCAAATGTTGATTCTCGAATAATATCTCGTCATCAGTTTCATGAAATGATTATTATAATTATAATATTAATAATAAAATATTTTGATGAGAAATTTGAGTTAAATAATTTAGCTGTTGAAAATACTATATTAAAAATTTGTAAAGATGCTAATAGAGGTCATGGTCTAGGTGACACAAGGTGAAATGGGACAAAAATTTTTGTTATTTCCATTTATATAGAACCTTAAGACTTCTTGGTAAAATTGAAGTAAAAATTCAATAGTTTTATTAACTTACTTAAGGATGTAACCGTTTAACCGACTTTTTATTTGGAAAATAAACTTGCTATTTACAATAGATACATAATAAGAGTAAAATTTACTTTCTCTTAGGTCGAAACTAAGAACAGAAACACTGCTTTCTTATTTAGAAAAAGACTTATGTAAGTAACTTATCTTTGACAAGGATATATTATTTTAACTACTATTTTCATTTAAATTGCTTCTAAACAAATTGGTATAAAGGAGTGTCCTGTTCCACAAATCTCTGCACATTGACCATAAAAGATTCCTGGTTTTGAAATTTGAAAATTAATGGAGTTTAAACGTCCTGGAATAGCATCAATTTTTACTCCTAATTCTGGAATTGAAAATGAATGAATTACATCTAATGATGTTGTTAAACATTGAATTTCTAATCCGTATGGTACAACTATACGTGTGTCTGTTTCTAATAATCGTCAACCTATTTTTCTATCTACACTTTTAATTATTTCATTGTCTGTAATTATGTAAGAATCATAAGAATTACCATTTAAATTATCAAAGTTTTCATAAATTCAATATCATTGAACTCCAAAAACTTTTGTGGTTAAAGCTGGATTTAATCTTAGATCAAATAAATATAGGTAGTATAATGATGGGTAAGCAATTAAAAAAAGAATTAATATTGGGATAATTGTTCAGATGATTTCTAGATTAATGTTTTCTTTAAAGTTATAGTTTGTTAATTCAGCCTTTATAAGTTTAAAAATAATAATCATAATGAAAGTGATAATAATTGTTAAAAATATTATTGTATAATCATGAAATTCTTCTATCACAGAAATTGAAATTCTTCTTGAATTTAGGAAAATATTGAAAAAGAAGGTTTTTAATGAATTTTTTTTTATTACTTAAAGAGATTTTCTCATTTTTGATTTTTAATATCAATGTAATATTTTTACTATATAAGTATTTTTTTCATTCAAATGATTTTTCTTTTCATTCAATTAAGATTCCTAGAAGAATAATTATTAAAAATGTAAATCTTGTAAAAGATCATTTAAAAATATTTCTTTTATAAATTGTAGGAATAAGAGGTAAGATTAAAATGATTTCTACATCAAAAATGATAAAAATAATTGCAATTAAAAAGAATCGTATTGAAAATGGTATACGTGCATTGTTGAAAAAATCAAATCCACATTCAAACGGTGTTGATTTTTCTTTAAAGTTTTTTCTTTTTTTTGAAATAAAAATCGTTAATATTATAAGAATATATGATAAACATAGTGAAATAAAAGCTGTAATTATAAAAATTAAAATCTATACTATAATTTTTGGATTTTCTTGAAAACAGTGTTCTTTAGTAGGTGTAGATTTTTTTCACTCAATAGATCATTGATTTTTATTAATTATAATTGGAATACGTTGAGCTGCTATTCTTTCTCATAAAATAAAGATAAAATAGATTGTAGCTAAGAGTGAAATTACGGATCCAAATCTTGAAATTTTGTTTCATATTAAAAATAAATTAGGATAATCTGAGTACCGTCGCGGTATTCCTATAAGACCTATGAAATGTTGAGGGAAGAATGTTAAATTTACTCCTAGAAACATAATAAAAAAATGGATTTTTAATCATTTTTGATTTATTATTAATCCTGTGAAGAGAGGATATCAATGAACTAAACCTGCAAAAATTGCAAAAATTGCACCTATTGATAGTACATAATGGAAATGTGCTACTACATAATATGTATCGTGTAAAACAATATCAATTGAAGAATTTGATAGTATGACTCCTGTTAATCCTCCTAATGTAAAAAGAAATACAAATCCTACACTTCATAAAGTGGAGATTGATATTTTTGTTTTAGAACCACAAAATGTTGCTAATCATCTAAAAATTTTGATTCCTGTTGGAACTGCAATAATTATAGTAGCAGAAGTGAAGTATGCTCGTGTATCAACATCTATTCCAATAGTGAATATATGATGTGCTCAAACAATAAATCCTAAAAATCCAATTGCTAGTATGGCATAAATTATACCTATTATTCCAAAAGTTCTTTCTTTATTTGTTTCTTGAGTAATAATATGAGAAATTAATCCAAATCCTGGTAAAATTAAAATGTATACTTCAGGGTGACCAAAAAATCAAAAAAGATGTTGATATAAAACTGGATCTCCTCCTCCTCCAGGATCAAAAAATGAAGTATTTAAATTTCGGTCTGTTAATAATATAGTAATAGCTCCTGCTAAAACTGGTAATGATAAAAGTAAAAGGATAGCTGTTAAGATTACTGATCAAACAAATAAGGTTGTTTTATCTGTTGATAAATTTTTTGTTTTTAAGTTAATAATTGTAGTAATAAAATTTAGAGCTCCTAAAATAGAAGAAATTCCTGCTAAATGTAAAGAGAAGATGGTTAAATCTACTGAAATTCCTGAGTGATAGAAAGTTGATAATGGAGGATAAACTGTTCAACCTGTTCCTGCTCCTTCTTTTGAAAGACCTATAATTAATAAAATTAAAGAGGGGGGGAGAAGTCAAAATCTTATATTATTAAGTCGAGGAAAGGCTATATCAGGTGCACCTAGTATTAATGGAACTAATCAATTTCCAAATCCACCAATTATGATAGGTATAACTGTGAAAAAAATTATAATAAATGCGTGAGCGGTTACTACCGAATTATAAAATTGGTCATTCCTAATAAAAATCTTTATAGAACTTCGTAAGTTTAGTCGGATTAATATTCTTAGTGAGAGACCGATAATTCCTGATCAGAATCCAAAGATAAAATATAAAATTCCGATGTCTTTATGATTAGAGGAAAATAATCATTTTTGTGTGTATATAAT